CACTAAGTTCAATTATTTGTAGCAAACGAGTAGTTACGTTATTCGGAATTAGAATTTTCTTTGGTGACATAAGATCTAATTGTAGAAAGAATCAAAAGCTGCGGACAACCCCTTTTTATTTACCTATATTTCTGATTACTAATCAAGAAGTCTCTATCAAAAAAAAGAGTGAATTCTTCCTTTCGTGAAATTAGGCAAACAAAACTAATTTCTTCTTCTCATCTTACGTATATAATTCAAATATAAAAAATATAAAGTTTTGTTTCCCGAAAATCCCGTTTAGCTAAAAATACCTCCGGGTTCGGATTCTTAGAATCTTTCGATAATCTGTAAGAAACTCTTTCTTTAATAAAAAGAATAAAAGACAAAGAAATCAAGAAAAATAATAAAGTTGATTATCATACATATCTTTCGTGTAGAAAGATGAATAAGTTCATTTATTTAGCTCTACATTCCTTGCACTTATTCTATATCCTCACTTAGATATATAGATTTAGATCTATACTAAACTAAGAATTGAATTAATAATTAAAGTCATAATAATTTTCATTATTAATTATTATAAGATATCTTTATTTATAAATAATAATAACAGGTACAAACAATAAATCGAGGTACCCATTCTATGACAACTTTCAACCTTCCCTCTATTTTTGTGCCTTTAGTAGGCCTAGTATTTCCGGCAATTGCAATGGCTTCTTTATCTCTTCATGTTCAAAAAAACAAGATTGTTTAGACCCGATGGACCCCATCTCTTCTATTTTTTTTTTTTTTTCAAAACTTAGACTTGTATCATAACTAACACAGATATCTATTTAGTGGAATATGATATAACATATGATTTCTGCCGAACATAAAGGAAAGGACTCTTATACCTGCAGAAACATAATATATGGGTAAATGAATTCTAGCTGTTTTCAAATCGACCAGAATCGCTGGATGGCTGAAATAAAAAGTCCTCGGATCCATATGTATAGTGGGATCTCATATGAAGGGTATGTTATTATTTTAGTTTAGATTAGATCTAAGCAATTTGATGAATTACTCCTAAAGGTTCACATCAAACTAGTGCTAGTTGATGAGAGTTACTTCGGAACCAAAAAGGGTAAAGCCAAATTAATTTGAGGTATTCTCTCAATTCCAATAAAATACAATCGGATCAAGTATGAGTTGGCGATCAGAACATATATGGATAGAACTTATAACGGAGTCTCGAAAAATAAGTAATTTCTGCTGGGCCTTTATCCTTTTTTTAGGTTCATTAGGATTCTTATTGGTTGGAACTTCCAGTTATCTTGGTAGAAATTTGATATCTTTTTTTCCGTCTCAGCAAATCATTTTTTTTCCACAAGGTATCGTGATGTCTTTCTACGGAATCGCGGGTCTCTTTATTAGTTCCTATTTGTGGTGCACAATTTCCTGGAATGTAGGCAGCGGTTATGATCGATTCGATAGAAAGGAAGGCATAGTGTGCATTTTTCGTTGGGGATTTCCTGGAAAAAATCGTCGCATATTCCTCCGATTCCTTATAAAAGATATTCAGTCCATTAGAATAGAAGTTAAAGAGGGTATTTATGCCCGTCGTGTCCTTTATATGGACATCCGGGGCCAGGGGGCCATTCCCTTAACTCGTACTGATGAGAATTTGACTCCACGAGAAATTGAACAAAAAGCTGCTGAATTGGCCTATTTCTTGCGTGTACCAATTGAAGTATTTTAAAAATGGTCCGAAAATGGGAAATGGGTGCTTTGAGGGAAAAATGCAAGAATCCTATTTTTTCTATAACATAAACTAAATGAAGTTTCATCGTTCATCAGAAGGGTCATTCGAGCCAAAGCGGGCGGAACAGCCACAAAACGAAATTCTTTTTTTTTTTTTTGTCAATCGACGTTTCATTTTCTTCTTTCTTTTGTGTTCCTTAATGACCAACACAAAAATAACAATTAGATTTCTTAATAATGATAACTAGCCAATTTCTGTCTTGTTTTGCTACTTTGAGTATCACAATATCTTTCTCTCAATTATTCGATTCCTGGCTGTGGGCAATCTGTGAATTTTTTTTCGAAATATTGGATATTGTGATAGAAAAGGGATTCTTTCGTCTCAAAATTTGACTAATATTCATTACTTAAAGCGGTTCTTTCGGTCATTCATCGAAAGGAGACAGTTGTTTCGAATTTGCCCAATTGAGATATCGGGAGACAGTATTTTTTTAGTATTTCTTCATTCGAAATGGATTATTAGTCGATTTCTCTAGTCTTTCGAGATTCAAAGACTAACCACAAAATCACAAATAAAATAGATTCATAGGTTCCATACCTTGTATAGAACTCATGCGTGAAAGAAACATTCGATCGCATAGAGTCGACGAATGAGGTGGGTTGATTAACAATTCACAGATTAAAAAATGGCAAAAAAGAAAGCATTCACTCCTCTTGTATCTATAGTATTTTTGCCTTGGTGGTTTTCTCTCTCATTTAAAAAAAGTCTGGAATCTTGGGTTACTAATTGGTGGAATGCTGGGCAATCCGAAATTTTTTTGAATGATATTCAAGAAAGGGGTATTCTAGAAAAATTCATAGAATTAGAGGAACTCCTCGTCTTGGACGAAATGATCGAAGAATACTCGGAGACACGTCTACACAAGCTTCGTATAGGAATCCAAAAAGAAACGATCCAATTAATCAAGATACACAACGAGGATCGTATCCATACGATTTTTCACTTTTCGATAAATATAATCTGTTTTGTTATTCTAAGCGGTTATTCTATTTTGGGTAATGAAGAACTTGTTATTCTTAACTCTTGGGCCCAAGAATTCCTATATAACCTAAGCGACACAGTCAAAGCTTTTTCTATTCTTTTATTAACCGATTTATGTATCGGATTCCATTCACCCCACGGTTGGGAATTAATGATTGGCTCTGTCTACAAAGATTTTGGATTTGTTCAGAATGATCAAATTATATCGGGTCTTGTTTCCACTTTTCCAGTCATTCTTGATACAGTTTTTAAATATTGGATTTTCCGTTATTTAAATCGTGTATCTCCGTCACTTGTAGTTATTTATCATTCAATGAATGACTAATAAAAGATCCACTCATATTAATATTAATCTAATACAATTAGAAGGTTTGTTACTTTGTAGTTGTACATAAATAAAGCGTTGAAATTTTATGCTTTCTATTTTTACCCATCTGCGGGATTCATCCTATATTATTCCAGTAAAATAGCATTCCAGTAAAATTATTCCAGTAACTAACAGAATCGTGGATAGGGAACTATACTAGCGACTTACCCCACCTATTGTAGAAATTTTAGGATCAACGATTGGACCATGGAAACTAGAAATACTTTTTCTTGGATAAAGGAACAGATTACTCGATCTATTTCCGTATCGCTCATGATATATATCATAACTCGGACGGCCATTTCAAATGCATATCCCATTTTTGCACAGCAGGGTTATGAAAATCCACGAGAAGCGACCGGGCGTATTGTATGTGCCAATTGTCATTTAGCTAATAAGCCCGTGGATATTGAGGTACCGCAAGCGGTACTTCCTGATACTGTATTTGAAGCAGTTGTTCGAATTCCTTATGATATGCAACTGAAACAAGTTCTTGCTAATGGTAAAAAAGGGGGTTTGAATGTAGGGGCTGTTCTTATTTTACCGGAAGGTTTTGAATTAGCTCCCCCCGATCGTATTTCTCCCGAGATGAAAGAAAAGATAGGCAATTTGTCTTTTCAGAGCTATCGCCCTAATAAAAAAAATATTCTTGTGATAGGCCCTGTCCCCGGTCAGAAATATAGTGAAATCACCTTTCCTATTCTTTCCCCCAACCCCGCTACTAAGAAAGATGTTCACTTCTTAAAATATCCTATATACCTAGGCGGGAACAGGGGAAGGGGTCAGATTTATCCCGACGGGAGCAAGAGTAACAATACAGTTTATAATGCTACAGCAGCAGGTATAGTAAGCAAAATCATACGAAAAGAAAAGAAGGGGGGATATGAAATAACCATAACGGATCCGGATGGACGTCAAGTGGTTGATATTATCCCCCCAGGACCAGAACTTCTTGTTTCAGAGGGTGAATCCGTGAAATTTGATCAACCATTAACGAGTAATCCTAATGTGGGCGGATTTGGTCAGGGGGATGCGGAAATAGTACTTCAAGATCCATTACGTGTCCAAGGCCTTTTGTTCTTCTTGGCATCTGTTATTTTGGCACAAATCTTTTTGGTTCTTAAAAAGAAACAGTTCGAGAAGGTTCAATTGGCCGAAATGAATTTCTAGACTTGCGGATTTATTGACATCAAGTTCGTAAAAAGAACCAAATTCTTTTTGGTAATTATGTATGATCAAAAAAATAAAAATTATGAAAACCCCTTTTCCCTTTTGCTGGGAATTCCTTGTACCGCATTGCTAGTAATAGTATGTAGATTTTGAAGAAGACTATTTGATTTCCCCCTTCTTTCTTTGTTTTTTATCAAAATTGGGGTGATGCGGCTATGTTACTATTGCCAGATTTTAATGTGATAAAATGTATCAATAGTTTTCTATTCTAAATAGAATCCAATTTCATTAGATACTAGACAGGGGTAATCGAGTAATAGAACGGATAAATGCGGGAAACAAAGAATTCTAAAAGGTATTATTCGTCTTCCCAGTCTTCGGCGCAAGAAAGGGTGTATAAAATTCCCTTTCTTGCGCCGAAAGAGTAATGATTCTTGATCCTCTTTTTCAAAGATTCCTAGTCTTTTGTCCAGATTTATCAGAACCTTTTAGATTTATTACGAAACATTCTAAGTATAAGAAGTAGTGGACAAATAAAAAAACAAGAGGGGAATTCATTAAATAGAACTTATTGAATGAACTTATAAAAAATTTGAATTTTGATGAGATACTAAAATAAAAAGAGTAAAAATTCAAATCAAATAAATAGAGTAAAGTTCTATTAGTATAGAAAGTATTTACCCGATATCTAATCTACAA